TACTGAAATAATTTTTCTCTGAAATAATTTTTCTGAAATATTGGAGAAATCCCTTTACTGGGTAGAAATAATAGGTACAATTTTCAATGTTTTGCTTATGTACTATGTACAAAGTAACAAACAAATATTATAATTGGGCCGTTCGATCATTTTTCAGTCATTCATTGAATGATAAATCACTACAAGTGAAGGAGATACACGATTTAAATAACGAAAGATCCAATATTTAAAAATTGTATCTAAAATGACTGGAAAAGTAGAAACAAGACCAGATATAATTTGATCATTATGAGCAAATCCAAAATCTTTGTAGACAGAGCCAATCATTAATTCCCAACCGTGGGTCGAATGGAATCCTATACATAAATCAGTTAATAAAAGAATAGAAAAAGCCTTTATTGTGTCGCTTAAGTTATATAGGAATTCTTGAACCCAAGAGTTAAGAATAACAAGTTCTTCATTACCTATAATAGAATAACCACTTAGAATAACGAAACAGATTAGATTTGTCGAGAAATGTAAAATTGTATGGATACGATCCTCATTGTGCATCTTGATCAATTGGGTCGTTTCTTTGTAGATTTCGACGCGAAGCTTTTGTAAATGCGTTTCTGGGTATTCCTTTATCATTTCCTCCAAACGAAGGAGTTCCTCTAAGTCTATGAATTTTTTTAGAATACTCTTTTCTTGAATATCATTCAAAAAAATTTCGGATTGCCTAATATTCCACCAATTAGTAATCCAAGATTCCAGACTTTTTTTAAATGAGAGAGAGATCCACCAAGGCAAAAATACTATAAATGCAAGATATAGAAGAGAAATAAATACTTTCTTTTTTGCCATTTTTTCGTATGTGAATTTTTGAAGTTTTAATGAACTCGCCCCATGCGTCGACTCTATATGATACTAATATTTCTATCAAGCATAAGTTATATCCCAACCCAAGCCATCGAGCCCATTAATCTATTTCGAGGTTTTTATTTGTGATGCAGTAGAGTGGTTAGGTTAGTCCTTGAATCTAGAAAGAATACAGAAATAGAATAAGAAAGAGCTCGCTTCAAAGTAATATTAGTTGGATTTCGAGACGAAAAAACTCCCGTTTTATTAAAAAAAAATATCAAAGTAAGTTTTGAAAAAAAAAAATGATGGACACAAAAAATTTCGTTTTAGAGTTGCTTCGTATACGTTTACTTTGGCTTGAATAGGCAGGCATTCAGAACAAACTTCCGTTAAGTTATGGTATAGAAAAAAAGAGGGTTCTTGAGTTTTTTCCCTCTTGCAAAGTATTCATTTTTCAGTTCCTTTTTTCAAAATACTTCAATTGGTACGCGCAAGAAATAGGCCAATTCAGCAGCTTTTTGCTCAATTTCTCGTGGAGTCAAATTCTCATCAGTACGTGTCAAGGGAATGGCCCCCTGGCCTCTGATTTCCATATAAAGAACCCGACGAGCAAAAAGACCCTCTTTATTTTCTATTCTGATAGACTGAATATCTTTCATAAGGAATCGCAGGAATATGCGACGGTTTTTTCCAGGAAATCCCCAACGAAAAATACACACTACGCCCTCTTTTATATCAAATCGATCATAACCACTACCTACATTCCACGAAATTGTGCACCACAAGTAGGAGCTAATAAAGAGACCCGCGATCCCATAGAAAGACATCACGATCCCCTGTGGAAAAAAATTTATTTGCTGAGAAGGAAACAAAGATATAAAATTCCTACCAAAATAACTGGAGGTTCCAACCAATACAAACCCTAATGAACCTAAAAAAAGAATGAGGGCCCAACCGAAATTACTTATTTTTCGAGATCCCGCTATAAGTTCTATCCATATACGTTCTGATCGCCAACTCATACTCTCACTAGACCTAGTTGCATTTTATTGGAATTGGAAGAATAACAAAAAGAAATTTTAGTTTACTTTTTTTGTTTCCGAAGTAACTCTCATCAACCAGCACTACTATGATGTGAAACTTTTATTTTAGAAAAATTCATCGAATTACTTAGATCCAAACTAAAATAATAACATCTCGTTCATACGATTTCCTATAGATATCCACATATAGATATATTCACTTTACATTTCCGAAACTATCCCCGCTACCGATCCATTTGAAATTGTTATAATTAATTTACCCATATATCATGTTTACACACATACATAAGAGCTTATGCTCGAAAGAAGCCAGATGTTATACCATATTCTACTAAATAGATAGGGGTGTTATGATCAAAGTAAGTTTTGAAAAAAAAAAAAAAAAACAAAATGGATACAGAGTTGTCCCTATAGTATCTAAAAAATTTTGTTTTTTTGAACATGAAGAAATAAAGAAACCATTGCAATTGCCGGAAATACTAAGCCCACTAAAGGCACAAAAATAGAGGGAAAGCTGTTGAGAGTTATCATTGAGTGGGTACCTCGATTTAATATTTGTACCTGTTATTTTTATTTATTGCTTTATATTTTATATTACTATATTTTATTTTTTTATTTTAACCTTATATTGTTATAAAGATATTTTATAATTCATATATATTCATATATAATAATTATATTTATATAATATATATAATTATTATATTTATAGTAAGTATACCTAAGTGAGTATATACCTAAATAAGGAATATATAAGTATATGTTTTAATAATTTTTTTTTGAATAAATACTTATAAATTAAATAAAAATTAAATAAAAATAAATTAAATAAAAAAATATGTAAATAAATGGACTTATTCACCCTTCTCCACGTTTCTACACGAAATATATGTATGATAATCCACCTTTTTTTTTATTCATATTTTTAGTTATTTTCGTGCTCTTGTCTTATAATTTAATAATTTTCATTTCAAAAAATTTATTCCGTTTTATTAATTATTAAATTAATAAATAAATTAAAACTCTACTCTACTGCTCTACTTAATCTAAGTTTGATCCAAAGGAAAGAAGGCGTGTAGCCGAAATAATTCACTCAGAACATCCTTTAAAAGATTACGTGGTACGATTAGATCGAATAAGCCCTTATGGAATAAATATTCAGCCACTTGTGAATCCTCGGGTACTGTCTTATTCAATGTTTGTTCAATTACTCGTTTACCCGCAAATGCAATGTAAGCGTTTGGTTCAGCAATAATGATATCTCCCAACATACCAAAACTAGCCGTCACCCCACCTGTGGTAGGGGATGTAAGGACTGCGACATAAAATAACTTTTTATTTGATTGATAATCATATAAAGCGGAAGATATTTTAGCCATTTGCATCAAGCTCAAACTTCCTTCTTGCATGCGGGCTCCTCCGGAAGCACACACTAGAATAAGAGGTAAAAGTTTATTGGTAGCATACTCAGCCAAACGTGTGATTTTTTCACCTACTACAGATCCCATACTACCTCCCATAAACTGAAAATCCATAACCCCAATTGCTACGGGAATGCCATTTAATTGACCTGTGCCTGTTTGAACAGCCTCAGTTAATCCTGTATTTTTTTGATAAGAATCAATACGATCTTTATAAGGTTCCTCTTCCGAATGAAATTCAATGGGATCTAGAGAGACCATGTCTTCATTCATAGGATTCCAAGTACCTGGATCAATCAAAAGTTCGATTCTATCGAAACTACTCATTTTCAAATGACACCCACACTGTTCACAAATATTCATTTTGGATTTTAAAAATTTCTTATAATTTAATCCATAACAATTTTCGCATTGAATCCACAAATGCCTGTATTTTTGAGTTACATTTAAATTATTAGATCTTATAGTTAAATCACTACCATCTTTGCTAGTTTTGATACTGGAACTCCCGCTTTTACTACTAGTTCTGCTTTCGCCACAAATGTAACTATAAATGTAACTATCACTGTAATTGTCACTATTGCTTAAAATATAACTATCAATACAAATTTGAGAACGAAGATAACTGTCAATGCAACTAGTAATATGATTATTCCAACTATAATTAGAATTAGTATCATACGGGTAACGGTCGCGGAGATTATCGTCACTTTTAGTTGCATTATTCATATAACTCGAAATCTGGTAAAACGAACTTTTTAGTTCACTTAGAAAAGAATGATCGGTGTCAATCTCAAAATTTTTATTTTCAATATCAAAATATATGGAATAACCGTCCCTATTACTATCCATAACTAAAAAAGTTTCATCCGATATTAAATTCCGAATGGATCCGCCGCCGACTAAACGATCAACATTACTGTAATTAGACTTGTCACTACAATTAGACACGTCTTTATCCATATCATCTATAATTTGATCTTCACTTACACTGGTATTTTCAAAAGGACCAAAACCGGCCATTGATTTACTTAGCCTACACCCGTGTTCTAACTCCCCGCTAAACAAGAGCGAACCAAACCACCATTTTTCCATAGAACTTTCTTGCCCCTAATTTACATGAAAATACAATAGATGAATAGTCATTTACATGAAAATACAATAGATGAATAATCGTTCGATAAAAATCATTTAAATATTCCGATCCGAATAAACATATAAATCCAATCAATAGGGTTATTAACTAATACGAGGGGGTATTGAAAAAAGCCGTTTCTCCTAATACTATGAATAAACCTTTTTTGTAAAATCTCGCCTACTAATCTAATCAGTTTCTATTCCAACACCGAATGAAAAGGACAATATACAGGATAGGTAGAAGAGGCTGCTTGGCGCGATCCATGATCCAAAAATGCAGGATCAGGCTATACTATAATAGAAAAAATACGAATTACATTAAGGAATTCCATTACATTCCAAGTATAAGGGTAAATTATTAAGTATAAGAATACACCAATCCTAAGGATCCGGAGGATTAATTGTGGATCCAACACAACAATAAAAAAGCGTTAAGTTATTTCGTCTTATCTTTTTGAATTTAAGATCTTGTATATTTAGATAAATATGGATCTATCAAAAATCGAGAGATCTATACAATAAGATCCTTTTATTGTATTCGGCTCAATCTTTTTAATAA